TCGCGTGGATTTTCATAACCCTGCTGTGCAAAAATGGGATAGGCATTTGAAACGGGTGCCCCAGTTATTATATATATCATGAGCGATACGGAAATGGATCGAGTAATCTCTTCCTTTATCCAAGAAAAAAGGGTATTTATAGTTTGCATGGTCCAATCATTGGTATCGAAAATTTATACAATAAAATTAGGTAGGTTCTTAGTCTAGTATAGTTCCCTATCTATGATTCTGCTATGTACTAAAAGAATTTTATTGTAATGGAATAGAATATAGGAGGAATCGAATCCCTTGTATGAGTAAAAAGAATAAGTACAGTTTTGAATGTTTTGCTTATGTACAAAGTAACAACCAACCATTCTAATTGGATCAGTGAATCATTTTTCAGTCATTCATTGAATGATAAATCACTACAAGTGAGGGAGATACACGATTTAAATAACGGAAAATCAAATATTTTAAAATTGTATCTAGAATGACCGGAAAGGTAGAAACAAGACCGGATATAATTTGATCATTATGAGCAAATCCAAAATCTTTGTAGACAGATCCAATCATTAGTTCCCAACCGTGGGGCGAATGGAATCCTATACATAAATCAGTTACTAAAAGAATGGAAAAGGCTTTGATTGTGTCGCTTAAGTTATATAGAAATTCTTGAACCCAATAGTTAAGAATAACAAGTTCTTCATTACCTAGCATAGAATAACCACTTAGAATAACGAAACAGATCATATTTGTCGAGAAGTGCAAAATCGTATGGATACAATCTTCATTGTGCATCTTGATCAATTGGATCGTTTCGTTGTAGATTCCGATACGAAGCTTTTCTAGATGTGTTCCCGGGTATTCCTTTATCATTTCGTCCAAGAGTAAGAGTTCCTCTAATTCTATGAATTTTTTTAGAATACTCTTTTCTTGAATATCATTCAAAAAAATTTCGGATTGCCTAGTATCCCACCAATTAGTAACCCAAGATTCCAGACTTTTAGTAAATGAGAGAGAGATCCACCAGGGCAAAAATACTATAGATGCAAGATATAGAAGGGGAATGAATGCTTTCTTTTTTGCCATTTTTTCGTCTTTGAATTTTTAATGAACTCACCCCATTCGTTGACGCTATACGATACTAACTAATATTCCTATCAAGGATCAGTTCTATTACAAGTTATCGAGCCCACGAATCTATTCCCCGCTTTTTTTGTGTATGATTCAGCGGTTAGTACTTGAATTTATAAATAATACAGAAATGGAATAAAAAAGAATCCACTTCGAATAAAGAGATTGTTTCCAAATCTATCACTTGCTAAAATTCGAAGAGAGTGACCCCTTTCAATAAAGAAATGCATGAAAGAGCCCCTTCAAGTAACAAATATTATTCAGATTTGGAAACGAAAGAACTCTCTTTCTATCAAAATATCCAATTTTTTGAAAAAAAACGACGCATAGTCCGGGAATAATTGAGAGAATTTTCTGAAGAATATTGTGATTCTGATAAAAAAAAATGACTACCAAAACAAGACAAAAAAGCTATCGTTATAAGCATCCCAATCGTTTGGTAATTAAGAAGTACAAAAAGGGATAAAAAGAAAAATTGATTGACAAAACAAAAAAAAAAAGAGAATCTACAAGATATAATCTCTCTATTGAAAAGAAAAAAAGCATTCATTCTTTTCATTTCAGTTTCAATTCATTTTTTAAAATACTTCAATTGGTACACGCAAGAAATAAGCCAATTCAGCAGCTTTTTGCTCAAGTTCTCGTGGAGTCAAATTCTCATCAGTACGAGTCAAAGGAATAGCGCCATGGCCTCTGATTTCCATATAAAGGACACGACGAGCATAAATACCCTCTTTCACTTCTATTCTGATGGACTGGACGTCTTTCATAAAGAATTGGAGGAAGATGCGACGATTTTTTCCAGGAAATCCCCAACGAAAAATACACACTATTCCTTCTTTTCTATCGAACCGATCATAACCACTACCTACATTCCACGAAATTGTGCACCACAAATAAGAGCTAATAAAGAGACCCGCAATTCCGTAGAAAGACATCACGATCCCCTGTGGAAAAAAAATGATTTGCGTAGGCGGAAATAAAGATATCAAATTTCTACCAAGATAACTGGAAATTCCAACTAATAAAAACCCTAATGAACCTAAAAAAAGGATAAAGGCCCAGCAGAAATTACTTGTTTTTCGAGACCCCGCTATAAGTTCTATCCATATATGTTCTGATCGCCAATTCATACTAGATCTAGTTGCATTTTATTGAAATTGAGAGAATAACCCAAATTAATTTGACTTTTTGTGTGTTTCCGAAATAACTCTCATCAACTAGCACTATTCTGATGTGAACTTTTATTTTAGGAGTAATTCATCGAATTGGTTAGATATAAAATAATAATATCCATTTCGCATGATTTCCTATAGATATCCACATACATATAGATATATTCACTTTACATTTAAGGCATTCGCCCCGATCCCGATTTGATTTCGTTGCAAATAGCTATAATTTATTTACTCATATATCATGTTTACACACGAATAACAATAATAGTTTCTTTATGTTCGGGGGAAACCACATCACATATTTTATTCTAAGAAATAGATATCTGTGTTATGGTCTAAGTCTAAATCTTGAAAAAAAAAAACAAAATAGATGAGATTTAGCCCCATCATATCGATACCTAAAAAATCTTGTTTTTTTGAATATGAAGAGATAAAGAAGCCATCGCGATTGCCGGCAATATTAGGCCCACGAAAGGCACAAAAAAAGAGGGTAAATTTGTCATAAAATGGATACCCGGATTTACTATTTTTACCTGTTATTGTTATATTGTTATTTATATTGTTATAAAGGTATCTTATAATCATTATTTCTAATTCATATAGAATTATACTAAGCATATCTAAGTGAGTATATGTGATATAATAAAAAATATATAAATATAATAAAATAAGTGCAAGGAATGTCGAACTAAATAAATATAATTTTTCATCTTTCTACATGAAATATATATATATATGATAATCGCCTTTTTTATTATCTTGTTTTTGTCTTATAATTTGAATTTCATAAAATGGAATAAAATAAAGAAAGAGTTTCTTACAACTTCCTGAAAAATTTGTTACAATCCGATCCGGGAATAGGGAGTCTTAGTAAAACTGGGGATTCTAAAAAAATATCGAAAGATGCAAGATTCTGTACTTTTCACTTTTAAATTTTCTATATTTGAATTATATACACATAAGAAGAGAACGTGAAATTCGCTTTATTCTCCTTGCCTAATTTTAATTTAGCGGAAGAAGGAATGCATTCTTTTTTTTTTGATAGAGGTTTTTACTGATTAGTAATCGGGAATGTCGGTAAAAAAAAAATGATCCGCATAATTATTTTTACAATTAAATCTTATGTTATCAAATGCTACCAAGCCAAAATCCGTAGAATGGATTTTGGCTTTGATTTCTATAAACTAAATAACTACTCGTTTTATAAAAAAAAAATAATAATTTATATTTTGATTAATTAATATATTTTTTTTATTAAGGATCCGCTTGATTGAATTTTGATTCAGAGAAAAGAAAGCGTGGAGCTGAAATAACTCACTCAGAACGTCTTTTAAAAGATTACGTGGTACGATTAGGTCGAATTGGCCCTTATGGAATAAATATTCAGCCGTTTGTGAGCCCTCAGGTACTGTCGTATTCAATGTTTGTTCAATTACTCTTTTACCCGCAAATGCAATGTAGGCATTGGGTTCGGCAATAATGATATCGCCCAACATACCAAAACTGGCTGTCACCCCACCAGTAGTAGGAGATGTAAGGATTGATACATAGAATAACTTTTTCTTTGATTGATAATCATATAAAGCGGAAGCTATTTTAGCCATTTGCATCAAGCTCAAACTTCCTTCTTGCATGCGTGCTCCTCCGGAAGCACACACTAGAATAAGAGGCAAAAACTGATTGGTAGCATATTCGATCAAACGAGTGATCTTCTCGCCAACTACGGAGCCCATACTACCCCCCATAAACTGAAAATCCATAACCCCAATTGCTATGGGAATACCGTTTAGTTGACCTGTGCCTGTTTGAACAGCCTCAGTTAATCCTGTTTTTCTTTGATAAGAATCAATACGCTCTTTGTAAGATTCCTCTTCCAACGGAAATTCAATGGTATCCACAGAGACCATATCTTCATCCATAGGAACCCAAGTACCCGGATCAATCAAAAGTTCTATTCTATCTGAACTACTCATTTTCAAATGATGTCCACAGTGTTCGCAAATATTCATTTTTGATTTCAAAAATTTCTTATAATTTAATCCATAACAATTTTCGCATTGAACCCATAAATGCCTATATTTTTGAGTAAAATCTAGATCATTAGAATTTTCCGTTTCTGTTATAGTTAACTCACTACCAGCCGGACTCGTTTTTATACTTGAACTCTGGGTTTCACTACTATTTCTGCTTTCATCAAAAATGTAACTAGAAATGTAATTGTCATTGTAATTGACAATACCACTTAAAATGTAACTATCAATACAAATTTGAGAACGAAAATAGCTGTCAATACAGCTAGTAATGTGTTTATTCCAACTATATTTAGTATCATATATGTAAGGATCATAGTGGTGATCATCACTATTAGATACACTATTTAGATAACAAAAATTCCGAGAATTAGAAAAAGAGCTTTCTAGTTCACTTAGAAAAGAATGAGCATTGTCAATCTCAAAAATTTGATTTTCAATATCAAAACATATGAAATAACTGTCCCTATTATTATCCCTAACTAAAAAAGTATCATCAGGTACGAAATTATGAATGTCTCTAACGCCGACTAAATGATCAACATTACTGTAACTAGAATTGTCACTATCACTCCCACTAAGAGTGTTTTTATCTATATCATTTCTAATCGGGTCTTCACTTACACTGGTATTTTCAATAGAACCAAGGCTGCCCATTGATTTACTTAGCCCATAC